GCTTTTCCTTTTACTTAATGATAATGAAGGGCCACAAAAAAGAGAACGGGTCTTCTTATTCCTACATATTAGTAACATTCCCTTTGAGACTTCCAAAGAAAGGCGTGACTGCGTATCTTGTTTAATGTTTCCCGATTCCACTAGAAATCATATAAGAACTTGTTAGAAGTGGATTTATGGGAGTCTTTCAGCAAAGGTCTTGGGTCAGAATCCTTTTTTGACTCTGCACCAGTGATTCCACTATTATTAGTAAACAATAATGGAATAATTCCTTCATATTCATAGAGATAGGGGACATAATTCACATGGATATAGTAAGTCTCGCTTGGGCTGCTTTAATGGTAGTCTTTACATTTTCCCTTTCACTCGTAGTATGGGGACGAAGTGGACTCTAGAGATACTACTAATTGAGTTGAAGAATCAAACTGTATTACTTTTTTATAGTTATAGATTTTTTCTAGATCGTTCTGCAAAGCCTTTTTTTTTTCTTTTATTAACTTTATTTTCTTTTAGTAATATATGCCCAATATTGTTTTTCCTTAATTGATTTTATTCTTTTTTTAATGGATACCAGGATTCATATTGAAAATAATAAGAGATCTAGAAATTAGAAAATCGTAAGAGTTGCCTTTCGATTATTTCAGATTGATTGGAATTAACAAAAATAAAATAGATGAAGCAAAGAAATCGAATTGAGATACTATGTACATTACATATATTTAATTGATATTAACATGTATGAAGATAGATATACATATTGTAGATTGATCTTGTAGATTGATCCCTATTCGGTGTGTATCTTTCTACATTATAATAATTAAAATAGATAGTATGGTAGAAAGATTCCTATAGGAATCTTTCTACCATACTATCTACTATTGGATCTCATAGGTTACTGTTAATTCTAGTCCGTTCATTTCATTTAAGACGTGAGTGAAATTGGAATTTTTTTTTCTTAAATCATTGATAAGAACTAAGAAGTCAAGTTTCATTCAAATTAATCACTTAATCACTTTGGCTGACTGTTTTTACGTATATTATAAGCAAAAAAGCAGTAGGAACTAGAATGAACAGTGCAGTAGCAATAAATGCGAGAATATTTACTTCCATAATCTCATCGTTTCGTTTTTTTTTTTTACTTCGCAATAACTCGGGATTTAATCCCATAGAGATGATAAACCTTTCGCTTGTAAATTCAATGGGATGAATTACATTTCGATGATATCGAATCGGATCCATATCATGAATAACAATATCTGAGCTATTAACTCGATTCATCGTCGAGAATTGAATAGTATAACATAAGCGGATCCTTTATCCACACACCGAATACAAACTTTGATTCCTGATTCAATTAAAAGAATTCCTTTAGTTTATACTTTAAATAAATACTTTCTTTTGATTTATCATTCTTTGTCATTCTGTCTTTTCTATAACCTACCACTTTCCTTGTACAACCATCTAAGCGCTTTCCACTTCCATTGTTTACAAATGATTTACAAATAAAACCCAAACAAAGAATCGAAACGAAATAGAAAAAAAAAGAAAGATACCATTGGGAATGAAATTATACCTTTTGTACCCAGTTTAACAGAAAATGGAGAGATATATTGATGTATTTTTTTATTGGATTTGGATCCGTCGGGACTGACGGGGCTCGAACCCGCAGCTTCCGCCTTGACAGGGCGGTGCTCTGACCAATTGAACTACAATCCCGGGGAAATCAAATGTACAGCATAGATATTCTTATGATTTCATTCAAACCATTTTTATTTAGATTCAAATCGCCGTGTTTTATGTGTTTTAATAGAGACGCAGGTGAGATATTGATATCCACATGGATATACACTTTCGTGAGAGCAGCACGGATTACTAGTAATCCTTTCATTATTGCCAAATCGATTGATAATCCATTTTTTCAATGAAAAAAGGTCTTTTTTTTGTCTTTACTTTATTTCTATTTATCTATATTTATATTATATATTTCTATTTATTAAATAGAAATCTTTTTTTTTCATTATACTTTATACCTGATATGAATCTAGATCGTTAGCAAGATCAGAATTTATGGGAACAAATCAAAAAATCAATAGAGGTAGGGATAGATCAGAAAATTTGACTTTTTTTATTCTTTCTTATATGCTTCTATGGAATTTCTGGAAAACAAAAGGGGGTTATATCATTTCATGGTGGATCAGCGAATTTTTGGGCCGAGCTGGATTTGAACCAGCGTAGACATATTGCCAACGAATTTACAGTCCGTCCCCATTAACCGCTCGGGCATCGACCCAGGAAGAAAAAATTCTAGGCTTATTGATAATCCACGATCAACTTCCTTTCGTAATACCCTACCCCCAGGGGAAGTCGAATCCCCGCTGCCTCCTTGAAAGAGAGATGTCCTGAACCACTAGACGATGGGGGCATACTTGCCCGACCGCCATCATACTATGCTCATAGTATGAACAGTTTTTTGAAATTGTCAATATAATGGAATGGTATG